ATAAACTGTATTGTTACTTTTGCTCCCGTCGGGATAAATCTGACCCCTTCCCCTGTTTCCGCCTACATATATAGGATATTTTAAGAAGTGAACCTCTTTCGTAGTAGCGGGGTCCGGGGAAAGGATAGGAAAGGTTATTTCACTATATTTCTGACCAGGAACGGGGCCTATCACAAGAATATTTTTTTTATTGGGGCGATAGCTCTGAAAAGACAGATTGCCTATCTTTTCTTTTATCTCGGGGGAAATCCGATCAGCAGGAGCTAATTCAAAACCCTCTGGTAAAATAAGAACAGCCCCTACATTCAAAGCACCCTTTTTACCATTAGCAAGAACTTGTTTTAGTTGCATATCATAAGGGATTCGAACAACTGCTTCAAATACAGTATCTGGAAGTACCGTTTGTGGAACTTCAATATCCACGGGCTTATTAGCTAAATGGCAATTGGCACATACAATACGACCAGTCGCTTCTCGCGGATTTTCATAACCCTGCTGTGCAAAAATGGGATATGCACTTGAAATGGATGGCCGAGTTATGATATATATCATGAGCGATACGGAAATGGATCGAGTAATTTGTTCCTTTATCCAAGAAAAAGTCTTTCTAGTTTGCATGGTCCAACCATTGAGCCCAAAAATGTCTACAATAAATTTGGTAGGTCGCTAACCTAGTTCCCTATCTGCAATTCTGCTATTTACTGGAATAATTTTACTGGAATAAATAATATTAATATATAGAATAAATCTTTGGGATGGGTAGAAAAATAAAGAGTAAGTATGATTTTACATGCTTTGCTTCTGTACAACTACAAAGTAAGAAACGTTAGAATTGAATTGGATTAATATCAGTAGATCCTTTTTTAATCATTCATTGAATGATAAATCACTACAAGTGACGGAGAAACACGATTTAAATAACGAAAAATCCAAAATTTAAATAGAGTATCTAGAATGACTGGAAAAGTAGAAACAAGACCAGATATAATTTGATCATTATGAGCAAATCCAAAATCTTTGTAGACAAAGCCAATCATTAGTTCCCAACCGTGGGGCGAATGGAATCCGATACATAAATCTGTTAATAAAAGAATCGAAAAAGCCTTTATTGTGTCACTTAAGTTATATAGGAATTCCTGAGCCCAAGAGTTAAGAATAACAAGTTCTTTATTACCCAAAATTGAATAACCACTTAGAATAACGAAACAGATTATATTTGTCAAGAAGTGCAAAATCGTATGGATATGATCCTCATTGTGTATCTTGATTAATTGGAGCGTTTCTTTGTGGATTCCTATACGAAGGTTTTGTAGATGTGTCTCCGAGTATTCCTTGATCATTTCCTCCAAAAGAAAGATTTCCTCCAATTCTATGAATTTTTCGAGAATATTTTTTTCTTGAATATCATTCAAAAAAATTTCAGATTGCCTAGTATTCCACCAATAAGTAACCCAAGATTCCAGACTTTTATTAAATGAGAGAGAAATCCACCAGGGCAAAAATACTAGAGATGCAAGATATAAAAGAGGGTTGAATGCTTTCTTTTTTGACATTTTTTCATTTCGTCTATGAATTTTTAATGAACCGACCTCATTAGTTGACTCTACGCCATCCAATATTTCTCTCATGCATGAGTTCTATTACAAAGTATCGAACTTATGAATCTATTCACTGTTTTGTTTTGTGGTTGTTACGTTACGTATACATCTTCTTTGACTAGAAAGAATGAGCGTTATGAAGAAACTTCAGTTAAGTTATGGTATAGAAAAGGGGGACTCTTTAGTTTTTCCTTACTGCTGAGAAAGCATTCACTCTCTCAGCTCATTTCTCAAAATACTTCAATCGGTACACGCAAGAAATAGGCCAATTCGGCAGCTTTTTGTTCGATTTCCCGTGGAGTAACATTCTCATCAGTACGAGTCAAGGGAATGGCCCCCTGGCCTCTGATATCCATATAAAGGACACGGCGAGCATAAATACCTTCTTTAACTTCTATTCTGACGGACTGAATATCCTTTATAGGGAATCGGAGGAAGATGCGACGATTTTTTCCAGGGAATCCCCAACGAAAAATACACACCATTCCTTCTTTTCTATCGAATCGATCATAACCACCCCCTACATTCCACGAAATTGTGCACCACAAATAGGAGCTAATAAAGAGACCCGCGATCCCATAGAAAGACATCACAATCCCTTGTGGAAAAAAAAGGATTTGCTGAGACGGAAATAAAGATATCAAGTTTCTCCCAAGATAACTGGAAGTTCCAACCAATAAGAATCCTAATGAACCTAAAAAAAGGATAATGGCCCAGCAGAAATTACTTGTTTTTCGCGACCCCGTTATAGGTTGTATCCATATATGTTCTGATCGACAACTCATACTTGATCTGGTTTCGTTTTATTGGAATTGAGAGAATACCCTAGACTTTACTCTTTTTGTTTCCGAAGTAACTCTCATCAACTAGTACTAGTTTGATGTGAACCTTTAAGAGTAATTTATCTAATTGGTTAGATCTAAAATAAAAAAAAATACCCTTCGTATGATCCCATCAATATACATATATCAATATCAATATACATATAGATGTACCGATTTTACAGTTCAGCCATCCGGCGATCCTGAGATTTTTTCAAATAGATAGAATTCCTTTACCCCCATATCATCTTTCTACAGACCAAAGAGCCCCTTTTCGACGGAAACGCCGCATGTTATACCTTCTTTTCTTACACTAAATAGGTATCTGCGTTATGATACAAGTCTTAGTTTTGAAAAAAAAAAATGGATCAGAGTTGGGCCCATCAGATCTAAACAGTCTTATTTTTTTGAACATGAAGAAATAAAGAAGCCATTGCCATTGCCGGAAATACTAAGCCTACTAAAGGCACCAAAACAGAGGGAAAGTCGAAAGTTGTCATATAAAGGATACCTCAATTTACTATTTGTACCTGTTATTATTTATATTAATATTATAAAGATAAAGATTAGTATAAATCTAAGTATATATCTAAGTGAGTATAGAAGGTACAAAAGCATATATCATATCTATAGTTTCTATATTCTATAATTTTATATTTGGATTATATATACATATTTTTATTTTCCTAGAATTTAACGAAAATAAGAATTCACTATTTTTCTTGTTGATAGAGGCCTCTTAACTGAATTAGTAATCAAGAATATAGATAAAAAGGAGTTATCCACAACTTTTGATTTCTTTTTACAATTTAGATCTTATGTCAACAAAGAAACCCCATTCATATTCGTTTTACTTGGATTCTGATAAACTAACTATTTGTTTGCTACAAATAAAAAAGGAACTTAATGCTCTATTGAATTTTGATTCAAAGGAAAGAAAGCGTGGAGCTGAAATAACTCACTCAGAACGCTTTTTAAAGGATTACGTGGTACGATTAGATCGAATAAGCCCTTCTGGAATAAATATTCAGCCGCCTGTGAACCTTCAGGTACTGTTTTATTCAATGTTTGTTCAATTACTCTTTTACCCGCAAATGCAATATAGGCATTGGGTTCGGCAATAATGATATCTCCCAACATACCAAAACTCGCAGTTACCCCCCCTGTAGTAGGAGATGTAAGAATTGGTACATAGAATAACTTTTTATTTGATTGATAATCATATAAAGCAGAAGATATTTTAGCCATTTGCATTAAACTCAAACTTCCCTCTTGCATACGCGCCCCCCCGGAAGCACATACTATAATAAGAGGGAGAAATTTGTTAGTAGCGTACTCAATCAAACGGGTTATTTTCTCCCCAACCGCGGATCCCATACTACCCCCCATAAACTGAAAATCCATAACCCCAAGTGCTATGGGAATACCGTTTAATTGGCCTATACCTGTTTGAACGGCTTCAGTTAATCCTGTCTTTCGTTGATAAGAATCGATACGATCTTTATAAGGCTCCTCTTCCGAATGAAATTCAATGGGATCCAAAGAAACCATGTCTTCATCCATAGCATCCCAAGTATCCGGATCGATCGAAAGTTCGATTCTATCGGAACTACTCATTTTCAAATGATATCCACATTGTTCACAAAGATTCATTTTTGATTTTAAAATTTTCTTATAATTTAATCCATAACAATTTTCACATTGAACCCACAAATGTCTGTATTTTTGAGTTACATCCAGATCATTGGAACTTTCTATTATAGTGCTACCATTCGTGCTGGTACTTATATCGGACCCCTTACTTTCACCACAAACGGAACGAGAAATGTAACTGTTACTGGAATTGTCACTACCACTTACAATGTAAGTATCAATAAAGATTTGAGACTCAAGATAAATGTCAATACAACTATTAATGTGATTATTCCAACTATATTGAGTATCATCCATGTAATGATCATCGTGAGGATCGTCATTGTTAGATCCATTATTTAGATAACTAAAATTCCAATAACTATAAAAAGAACTTTGTAGTTCACTCTGAAAAAAATGCCCACTATCAATCTCGAAAATATGATTTTCAATATCAAAATATATGGAATAACTGTTCCCATTTCTATCCATAACTAAAAAAGTTTCATCAGAGATGAAATTCCGAATGTCCTTGACGCCGAATAAATAATCAACATTGCTGTAACTAGAATTGTCACGACTACCCCAACTATGACTATTTTTCTTCATATCATTTCTATTCGGATCTTCACTTTCACTGGTATTTTCAATAGGACCAAGACCGCCCGTTGATTTACTTAGACCACACCTGTGTTCGAACTCTTTCTTAAACAGTATTGAATCGAACCACCATCTTTCCATAGAGTTTTCTTGCCCCCTATTTGCTTTGCATGAAAATACAATAGATGAATAGTCATTCGATGAAAAATTCTTTATTTATTTGAATATCTTTTTCCTGTCCGAATAAACATAAAAATCCAATCAATAGGATTATTAACTAATCTAATAAGGAGTGTGAGTATTGAAAAAAGTATTCTTTGTGGGAATCCAGATTAGCACTTCACTATAT